TGATCAATATCAAAAAATCGAAATCTATAGCTATTATGAATAGCTAATACTGAATAATTCATATTAATCGAAAAAAAAGATCCTATTCGTTTACGATGCATACACAATTTTTGCTCTATTTGAGCCCGCTTAGCTCAGAGGTTAGAGCATCGCATTTGTAATGCGATGGTCATCGGTTCGATTCCGATAGCCGGCTTTTGTCTATTTGTTTTGATTTTCACATGATTGAGAGTGTATTTTTGAAATCAAAGAACATTGAAATGGCTTTTTCCCTTTTTTCCAAGGGTTGCCGACCTATTATATGCCCCATTTCAATTAGCAAAAAAACAGTAAGAATTCGGTTTCGGCAGAACAAAAAGAGGATTATTTTTTTTTTTTTTTCTAAAAAATTTCTATTGATATGATATATAAATTAATATAGAAAGAAAATGATTTCTATACATTTCTATACATAAATCAAAAATGGTAATTCTATTACTCCAATTCAATCCATTTCTTAATTCTTTTTAGGACAATACTTCAATTGTATTATTATTATATTGTATTCTTATTATTGTATTTCGCCTCGCTTAATTTATCAATTTATTTAGTTCAGTTTGTTTATGTCCAAACAAAAAAGGAGTCTTCATGTCGCGTTATAGGGGGCCTCGTTTCAAAAAAATACGTCGTCTTGGGGCTTTACCAGGTCTAACTAGTAAAGGGCCTAGAGCCGGAAGCGATTTTATAAACCAATCGCGCTCTGGGAAAAAATCTCAATATCGTATTCGTTTAGAAGAAAAACAAAAATTGCGTTTTCATTATGGTCTTACAGAACGACAATTACTAAAATATGTTTGTATAGCCGGAAAAGCCAAGGGGTCAACAGGTCGGGTTTTACTACAATTACTTGAGATGCGTTTGGATAACATCCTTTTCCGATTGGGTATGGCTTCGACTATTCCCCAAGCCCGCCAATTAGTTAACCATAGACATATTTTAGTTAATGACCGTATAGTAGATATACCAAGTTATCGCTGCAAACCACACGATATTATTACGGCGAGCCATGCTCAAAAATCTAGAGATATGATTCAAAGTTATCTTAATTCATCTCCTCATGAGGAAGTTCCAAAACATTTGACTCTTCACCCATTCCAATATAAAGGATTAGTCAATCAAATAATCGAGAGTAAATCGATTGGTTTGAAAATAAATGAATTGCGAGTCGTAGAATATTATTCTCGGCAAACTTAAACCTAACTCAACTAAGAAGAGGTTTGGACAACTTTATTACTCCTACCCCCCTTTCCTTCCCATAAAAAAAGTAACTAAAAAAGGACGCAGGATAAAGTACTTATCCGGGGAATAGCAATAGCAAATCGATATCAAAATTACCGAGGGTTCGAGTTCTACCTTTTTGAATTTGAGTATGTGTTGTTCTTTGATACATTGTGTTCATCAAGATTGGTAAATTAGTTGAGGGTACGGAAAGAGAGGGATTCGAACCCTCGGTAAACAAAAGCCTACATAGCAGTTCCAATGCTACGCCTTGAACCACTCAGCCATCTCTCCTACGTGATGATTATGCCCCATCAACCGAATCAATAGCGAGCCACTTTTATTTTTACTTTACTTGACCTTCAAAAATTCCGGGCAATCAATTCGAAAAAAAAGTATGAAAAAACAAAAAGAGGAAAGATATCGATTTTTTAGATATCCATTTATGTTATCTAGTGCTCCCATCCTTTTCGGATATTTTGACACGAATTCAATCAATCGTAAGGAATCAACTAATCGGTCTATCTATTTTGTTTTTTTTCTTCAATTTCGAGATGAGATGGGAATCAGACTAGGACCTCTTCATTCTTATACTAGTCGACTAGATTTGTATGAAATCGAAACTATTTCTTATTATTTTATTTAATTCCGGTCAAAAAGAAAGAATTTAAGGAAGAGGAGTTTTCAAATTTTTAAAATTCTGTTTTTATGTTATTTCGTAGTGTCCAATTCCTTTGTTTGTGGGGAATCATTTTCTTACGAAAGGTAATGAAAAGAATTTGAGAGTGGATTGCTATCTATGACTAAATCGAGTATAAATGGAAATTTTATTGATAAAACCTTTTCAATTGTAGCCAATATCTTATTACGAATAATTCCGACAACTTCAGGAGAAAAGGAGGCATTTACCTATTACAGAGATGGTGTGATTTGATCATTAGTTTACATATCTTTGCGATCTCAATTTTATTTACCGCCTTCAGTCTTATAAGACTGACGCATGATTTCGGACTAGAAAAAAAAAATGAAATAAATCTACGCTTTTTGAAGGTGAGGTTTGTAAAAAAAAAAACAATTCCTTCTGTCGTGTATCCCCGATTAATGCAGCCTCAGATGCTTGAATTGTCGATTCTAGTAGTGAGCCAGAGGTTAAAACTTATGAATCTGTATTGCGGTGCGAGTCAACCCTCATCCATTAGAATCAATAGACAGTATAGGAGAAGAAGCACTACACCTAGAAATCAACAATACGCAGACTTTGACTTTGGTCGAAATTATCGCCTTCCTTATCGAGATCGAAACTAAAATGGTTGGGACAACAAACATCCATCTCGTTCCTATTTTGGATACCTGGATAACCATCGAAGACTGTTGAAGTGACCAATTCCTGGAAATTAAAGGGCGTAGGGGACAAAGAAATTGTTGAAGTTACCATTTTTTATTTAAGATTAACCCATTTGATGTTAAAAAAATCTTTGGCAGGAAGGTTGGCTAGAGATTTCTTGTAAAAACACTAGCCCCACTCAGTCCATAACGAGAATTTTGCACTCTTTTCTGATTCCATGTATTATTCTCATTATGCACCTAAGGGAGGAGCCGTATGAGGTGAAAATCTCACGTATGGTTCTGGAACGGAGATTCTTAAAAATGAAGACGACCGTAACGGATGTCGGCTCAATCCGAAGGAAATTATGCAGAAGCTTTACAGAATTATTATGAAGCTATGCGACTAGAAATTGATCCTTATGATCGAAGTTATATACTCTATAACATAGGCCTTATTCACACAAGGAACGGAGAGCATACGAAAGCTTTAGAATATTATTTTAGAGCACTCGAACGAAACCCCTTCTTACCACAAGCTTTTAATAATATGGCTGTGATCTGTCATTACGTGCGGCTATCTCCACTATAGAAAGAAAAAAGGAAAGAGAAAAGAGTAGTAAATACTAGAAAAAAAATGGGTTTTTCTACATAAGCATCGTCCACAAAACGATTTTTATCAGCTGTAGCAAAGAAAGGAACTTCTTAGAAGTCGAAATATCAAGAAATAGATATGCCTAGATACTTTCTTCTATATTCTATGGATAAAGGATCCAATTGATAAAGAAAGCGCCGTCAAGATCAATTAGTGATGTTTTGGGACGATACAATAATAACTGCTTACTTAATTTAAGTCATGATACAAGAAAAAAGTTAGGAATCGACGTATGTAATAAAGTCGATCCCCTAAGGTATTGAGCAGCGGTGTAGCATCAGATCCCAAAGATAGTAAGTCTTTGTTTTTCTTTCTAGTTTTAATAGAATTTAAAATTCAAATAGAAAGAAAATGAAATAAAATATAGGAATATGAAGAAAAGACTTTTTCTAAGATTCTCTATAAAATCAGTTTTTCTATGAAACCGAGATAGTTACCTTTGAGAAACTTCTAGCAATATTGTAAATGCCTATGTTGAGGGTGGGAGAAAAGATAAAACGAAAAATAAAATTCATTATTAATATGAAACCAAATTCAAGTTTGAAACTCATACAATTAATCTCTTTTTGTTAACCCGATCAAAAAAAAACAAGGGGGAGAGATCTCTGAGAAATCTTATTCTATTAGATATTAGATGGTGTAGATTGAAAAAACGGGATACCACAAGAATTGTGAGCCGTATGAGTTAGGAAACTCTCAAGTACGGTTCTCGAGGAAGGAATTGAACAGCCTATTCTGACCGGGGGGAACAGGCCATTCGACAGGGAGATTCTGAAATTGCGGAAGCTTGGTTTGATCAAGCCGCTGAGTATTGGAAACAGGCTATAGCGCTTACTCCCAGTAATTATATTGAAGCCCAAAATTGGTTGAAGATCACAAGGCGTTTCGAATAAGAGCACTCTTTTTTGATTTATTAGTCTGATTAGTCAAATGTCAAATAAAGCGAATCTTTTTTATGACAAAAACAACCAAAGAATTTCATTATATCCTTTCACAAAGAGCATTTTCTATTTCGTATGGGATATAAACGATAGGCAGAAGTATAAACGATACGCAGATAGAGTCGAATATATATTTCTTTGCAATGATCCATGCCTGTTTTCATGGGATTTGGAATAAAATAAGAAGAAATAAATATGTCTATGTTGGGGGTAATGGAAGACATAACGTAACGACATCTAAGAACATCTAATTGAGATGTTAATAAATACGCCGGGTTGCGCAAAAAAACTATTTTTGGATCAACACAAAGACCCGAAAGGGTTTTAGACGATTCAAAAGGTCCGTTGTGCGCCGCATGGCTATGTCATAATAGATCCGAACACTTGCCACGAATCGACTTCTAGATCATAATTGCTCGAGTAAATAACTGAAAAAAAGGATGGGAGATTGAGGAGAATAAAAAAATTAGAAAGAGCTCTCAGAGATTCATTAATTATTTGACTGTTGGCGGGTTTCTTTGTATGTGTTGTCCGGAAAGAGGAGGACTCAATGATTATTCGTTCGCCGGAACCAGAAGTCAAAATTTTGGTAGATAGGGATCCCATAAAAACTTCTTTCGAGGAATGGGCCAAACCAGGTCATTTTTCAAGAACAATAGCTAAAGGCCCCGAGACTACCACTTGGATTTGGAATCTACATGCCGATGCTCACGATTTCGATAGCCATAGCAATGATTTGGAGGAGATCTCGCGAAAAGTATTTAGTGCTCATTTTGGGCAACTTTCTATTATCTTTCTTTGGCTGAGTGGTATGTATTTCCACG